AGAATTGAAAGAATGGTTCGGAACAAAGAAATGGAAGAACTAGAACCGTATGGATTTCCAAAGACTCCATGGATAGGAACTAAAAACGAGATATCGAAGTAGTTCTGATGATTCAGTATATCATCACTTCAATTCGGAGTTCTTAGTTACTTTGACCGGGTGGATCTTAGTGATGGAATAATAAGTAATAATTCATTGGTTGATTGTATCATTAACCATTTCTTTATTTTGGTGCGAGGAACTTACCATGAATCCACTGATTTCTGCCGCTTCCGTTATTGCTGCTGGATTGGCCGTAGGGCTTGCTTCTATTGGACCTGGAGTTGGTCAAGGTACTGCTGCGGGCCAAGCCGTAGAAGGTATCGCGAGACAACCAGAAGCAGAGGGTAAAATACGAGGTACTTTATTGCTTAGTCTGGCTTTTATGGAAGCTTTAACAATTTACGGACTGGTCGTGGCATTAGCGCTTTTATTTGCGAATCCTTTTGTTTAATCCTATTCTATAAACGCGAAAATACGTACTTCTTTTCTTATTTTATTGCCGTCGACTTACCGCTTGCTTCTTCGAATTATATCAAAACTTCACTCCACTTCTTCGTTGAGACAATACTCCGGGGAAGGTCTGATTTGAGGATGAGGAATTAGTAGATCCACTCGCTTTCTCACTTCCCGTCCTTAATTTAATGGAAACCCCTTTTGACTTTTAGGAAGCGTTGCAGGTATTTCGCAATTGACATGAAACCGGGGACCTAATAAGTATCTTATTGGGAACTTCAATTGAAATAAAATAATAATAAAGAATCCATTTTTGAAATTTGAAAATGATTTCAAATGAAATGAATATATTCATATTTAAAATAAGTCAATTAATAAAAAAAAAGAAATCAATAATAAAAAAACGGGACGAAGTAATACAAAAAGAACTCTGTTCGATTTTGTTAGTCCTATCTATAAGAGGAGAGCATATGAAAAATGTAACCGATTCTTTCGTTTCCTTGGGTTACTGGCCATCTGCCGGGAGTTTCGGGTTGAATACCGATATTTTAGCAACAAATCTAATAAATCTAAGTGTAGTGCTTGGTGTATTGATCTTTTTTGGAAAGGGAGTGTGTGCGAGTTGTGTATTTCAAGAATAGGCTGGATCCAACCGGCTGCACTTTCTTTTTTTTTTTTTATTTATAAATAGGGAAGAAAGGTGCACGATCTCGACGAATTACTTCTGAATAAATTCAGAAATCATATGTAAGAACCATAGCATTTCGTGACTCATTGGTAAATCAACTTTGATTCTCTATCAACCAATAATGTGGGACCATTAACATGGTTAAAGCTAAACCGCCTGAAGTCCAGGCACAACATGGTACTCTTTCTACCACTACGTTAGTACGGAGATGGTTTCAAAATGAATAGTTGGCAATTTATCCGATATAGAACACTCATATCGATAAAATGATTTGAACCATTTACTGGAAAAATGGGTGTCTCGCCCTTTTTTTATCCAATGCTGAATCGACGACCTATGTATAAAATAAGAAGAATTTTTTGGATTTGAAGAAAAAAAAAAAACAACTTTGCTGACAATTACAGATTTTTTTTGTCTGGTCGGAAGAGTCCTCTGAATATTCTGGTCTTGTATCAGTTTCCATATCTTGGAATACGAACAGAGAAGAGAGGGTAGGCTCATTACATTAAAAGATATGGGAATGCTCATAACATAAGTAACTGAGCGTGAGAGCCAAATGAATCGAAAGATTCATGTTTGGTTCGGGAAGAGATCATGGAAGTGAAGTTGTGAAATGAATGGGAAAATAATCTACTTTCATTAAGTGATTTATTAGATAATCGAAAACAGAGGATTCTGAGTACTATTCGAAATTCAGAAGAACTACGCGGAGGAGCTATTGAGCAGCTCGAAAAAGCCCGGGCTCGCTTACGGAAAGTGGAAATGGAAGCAGATGAGTTTCGAGTGAATGGATACTCTGAGATAGAACGAGAAAAACAGAATTTGATTAATGCCACTTATGAGAATTTGGAACGATTAGAAAATTACAAAAATGAAACCATTCATTTTGAACAACAAAGAGCAATTAATCAGGTCCGACAGCGAGTTTTCCAACAAGCCTTACAAGGAGCTCTAGGAACTCTGAATAGTTGTTCGAACAGCGAGTTACATTTACGCACCATCAGTGCTAATATTGGCATGCTCGGGGCCATGAAAGAAATAACTGATTAGCCCTTTTACTGTAGGCATTATTTTTTTTTTTTTTTCTCCCTTTGTTTCCGAAAAAGAATTAAGAGACACTAATGGTAACCATTCGAGCCGACGAAATTAGTAATATTATCCGTGAACGTATTGAACAATATAATCGAGAAGTCACGATTGTGAATACCGGCACCGTACTTCAAGTAGGCGATGGCATTGCTCGTATTCATGGTCTTGATGAAGTAATGGCAGGGGAATTAGTAGAATTTGAAGAGGGTACAATAGGCATTGCTCTGA